AGTTAGCTCAGCACCAATCAAGAATCCCCAAGGAATTCCAAGAATTCTTGGTATACATTTGTTCCAACTCTCAACCCTCTTTTCTAGATTCATGGATATTGAATCAATCGAACGCACTTCTAAGACCTGTTCTACTTTTGGAAGACCCTGTGTTATATCACCAGATCTCGATTTTTCATATATAAATGTAACTAATGTATCTCCTTCGTAAAGGGTTTCCCCATAATGGCCATGAACAGTTGCTCCGGGGGTGGCCAAATAAGGCTTAGCTGATCGTATCACTATCGAGTCAACTTGAACAAGTATAACTTGACCCGATTTGAGGGGCGGTCCATTTTTGGCTATACATACATTTTCACAAATAAACTGCCCAAGACTAATTATTTTAGATGTCTCTGCACAATAATTGTGATGGAGAAAAGACCAATTCAAATTGACTGGATTTAAAATAATGTTACGGCATGGATCGGGATTAAAAATTTTTCCATTTTCATCCATTAAATAATATTTTAATTTAATCACTTGAAAAGTCTGTTTTAAATTGTCAAGTTGCAAATATTTAGTTACTAAGATCTGATTATGAGTTATTAAATGGTAAGATGAATAAAAATTCTCAATTGGAAGGCATGTTCCTAAAGGGCCCAATGAATTCCTAATTGGAATTAGGGGATCTTTTTTAATTGATTCTTTTATCACACTGTGATATTTTACATCTTTGAATGGCTCCATTCGAGAACAATTGGCTGCTGACAAAATTATCAACGACTGACATTCCTTATTTCTATTCAACAACGTATGAATAGTTCCTTGAGGTTGGTTAAGAGATTGTTGAATTTTTGCCTTGGAATAGGAATAAATGGCAGAAAAGGGGTTGATATTGGTACAATCTGATCCATTATCAGAGAGCAATCCTGACCCCGACGGATCATTCCTTTTTCCGATATACGAAATAGGGGATTTCACTAAGTTGATTCTTAGGAAATGTCGAATCAAACCATTTGTCCTTATTTCAACAAAAGAAGCACGGGCTTCTTCGCAAGAAGAACTTTTTTTGTCTTGGTTCCAATTCAATACTAAACAAGTCCGAACTAATTGAATACTTGTGTCAGAAATTCCTCGAATCGGTTTGCCATTTCCATAAAGGATATAATTGACAATTCGAAGTTGCACATTATCCCTTTCCTGCAATGGATCCGGTGGAAAAAGGGTTCCTAAATTTATACCGTCCGTTATTTCATATGTGACGACAGGTCGAACTAAAACAAAAAACCTTTTCTTACTAGGTGTAATTCGTTGGACATAGATCCAATTTTTAACTTTTTTGTATTCCTTGGAATTTCTTTTTCCTGTTCCTGGTGGTATCAAAACGCCGGTATGTCTGGATATCTTATCCGTCTCTCCAGGAAAATGGATATCTCCAGAAAAGATTTTCAGTTCAATTCGTTTTTTTTTTCTCTCCACCCGGACCAACCCACCGACTCGGCTTCTTAGATTTAAGGTGATTTGTGTATCGACCCCAACGATACTATTGTTCCGTACCATTATGGAAGAAGATCCGGGCAAGATATGCACCTCTTCAGGAATGAAAAAAAATCGATCTACTTTCATTTGGTATTTTGGCCTAAATTCCTTGACTCCTCGATACTCAATCAAATCCTCTTTTTTGATGACTGAATGCGTTTCTATAGTCCCATATTTAATAATGCCCGAACTCTTTCTTCTGTATCGAGGATCATCGAAATAAGCAAGAATACTATTTCGACGGAAAATACCATTTACGGGGATTTCAATCGAGATACCTGAACAGGGCATTAGTTCATTCTCGAGTTCTTGAATCGAGTGTAGTGGAATGATGAATTTATTTCTTCGCCTTTTTGACAATAAATCAGAATTCCCGTGAAGAATAGGCGAATATACGAGATTATACTGACCAGTACATATGATTCGATTAAGGTCTGAATAATCAGGAATCCTATCTTCTTTTTGACCATAAAAATCCGAACTAAACAATTTCTGCCTCGCCTGATCATTGGTTACTGAGAGGTTAGAAGTATATCTTCGCTTGCCAGAAAGAGAATGCGCATTCATTTGATCCTGATCCTTGTGGATCGAAAGGTAGACTAGACTGGACCTGCACGGCCCTCCTAATAATATCCATAAATGACTTGTTTTTGGTAATAGATGAACATTACCATATGTAAATTCGGGTGCATGATAGACATCGGTACTCCAGTGCATTTCTCCGTCTGAATCAGAATAAATATGTTTTCGAACCTTCTCTTTAAAATTCAAAGTGGATATTCCTGCGCGAATCTCAGCAATTACTTGTTCTGATTCTACATATTGATCGTTTTGAACTAAAAGCAAACTTTTGGGTGGAATATTCACATTATGTAGAATATCTTCACTCTCAATAGTTACATACAAGTCTATAGAACATAGAAAGGCGGGATGCCCATGACGTGTACGTGTCGGATGAACCAAGTCCTCATTGAATTTT